TATTTATTTTTATAAAAAAAATAAAAATAATGATCTGGTTAAAAATGGTATATATAATAAATAAATTTTTAAAAAATTCATTCATTTTATAATATTTAATTATTAAATAAATATTGATTATTAAATTATTTAATAATTATTAAATATAACGATTAAAATTATAATAATGTAATTAAAAATTTCGACGTATTCCCTTCATTTAAATAATATTYAATTATTAAATAAATATTGATTATTAAATTATTTAATAATTATTAAATATAACGATTAAAATTATAATAATGTAATTAAAAATTTCGACGTACAGCCAACTAAAATATTAATATTATTTAAATAAAAATAAAAAATATTAATAACTTATATAAATATTATTTA